TATATTTTTTTAGCACTTAACTTTTTTCGCTGATTCCATTGTTCAAAAAAGGATTCGCAGAGAAGAGAGACATTTTACATTTTTACCCATTTGTGAGTAGAATTCGCGGAATACGATTGAAGTGTGTAAGAGGGGTTGTATTTATTAAGCACATGCAGATATTGCTATATAGCTATCCGCATATCGCCTATCCCAGTTCTCCTTGGGGCAACGCAGGCCGCGCTATATCATAATTTCGATTTTATATTCAATATATTCAATGAAAAATTGAAGCACGATAATTCCCTTAATTCCCTATAGATAAGATACCTGATTAGGTATATCTGTGTAACAATTTCTATTCTGGGGTTTACAGAGACACATAATTGTTGTTATAATTGAAATTGAAAAGGATTGATTATTGAAAAGAATCGATACTGATTCGTTGTGTATCAATTTCATTTTCTTATGTTATGCCATTTGCCATTCATTAAGGAAACGCAATTTGAGATCCAAGAACCTTTCATGAATTCACAATCCGTAGTTAATGGTTCAAATTTGCCCTAAATTTTTGATTCAGTGACTAAAAATCTACATTTTTTCTTGAAAGAAAAATAAAAACAGAAGGGAAGTTTTTAGGCGTTGTGTGTTTTGAGATTTGAGATACTATACAATCGAAGGGAATCAACTGAATCCAATCAAAAAAGGAGGGATTTCTTTTAGGTTTAGGAAAGGGATAAAGAAAACGGGACTCAAGATGCAAATCTAATCAATAATTAATAAGTAATCCGCCCCAAAAGGGGGAATATTTCCATCTATTTTGTATCATTTTGGCGGCATGGCCGAGCGGTAAGGCGGGGGACTGCAAATCCTTTTTCCCCAGTTCAAATCCGGGTGTCGCCTGATCAACAAAAAACTCGAAATCACTTATTGCTGATATAACTCGCCGAATTCTTGCCCAGCCGAAGCAGAGGAAAAGTGTCGATACGTGCTTGATGTTACGTTAAGAATCTGGAGGTTCTATAAAGGACTGTCAATCCTTGCGCCTAGGATCCAAGGGAGGATTATAAGGGCTAGGCCATCAAGACTTCGTGATTCCCTTCCAGTACTAGTGTCTATTGACTGAGTCTTGAGTTAGAGTAGATAGTCGAATGGTGAATCAAATTAGTAGTTGGAAAGGGTGGAAGAAACTTTGTATATAGACTCCTGAGAGTCTCTAAGTGCTCAAACATTCACTCAATATTGAAATAATTGTCTTTTCTTTATATAGAATCTATTTTATAGAATAAAAGAAAAGTAAAAAAAAATTCTTTTTGGTAACTCCCAGCAAGAATGTAATAGGCTGTCTCCCGATTGTCTCTGTGACACAATCGGGAGACAGTAAGGATTAGATCAAACAGGAGATAGAGATATGTGATGTGATAGATGGCGATCCATCTTGATTGTATATTGTTATTACTTTTGCTTATGAAGGGCAACAAAAAAAAACAATAGGTCTTACTATCCCTACATGTTCCATTAATAACATTCTCTTGAAATTTCCAAAGAAGTAACTGCGTATCTTGCTTGTGTTTAATGCTGCCCGATTCTACCCGAAATCATATTAGGACCTTGTTATAGGTGGATTTATTGGAGTGGGTCATAAAGCTCGTTCGGTCAGAATCCCTTTTTGACTCTGCGTCATTAATTCCACTATACTATTATTAGTGATTAATAATGGAAGAATTTCTTCATATTCATAGAGATAGGGGACATAATTCACATGGATATAGTAAGTCTTGCTTGGGCTGCTTTAATGGTAGTCTTTACATTTTCCCTTTCACTCGTAGTATGGGGAAGAAGTGGACTCTAGAGGTACTACTAATTTAATTCAGTTTCAGTATAGTATTGAGTTGAGTAATCAAACTGTATCAATTGTTTCATAGATCGTTCTGCAAAGCGTTTTTAAATAAAAATATCTCCATTTCAAAATTCTACTGGAATCCCGTAAAGTAATGTAAATGTAATAAATTGACTAGTAATATATGAATAATAACCTTTCAATCAAACAAATATTTCAATGATTCCTATATTCGTATTTTGTTTGAAAATAAAAGGGATACACATGATATGAAATTTTTTCCAACCTAATTCTTCCGAAATATTCTATTTCGATGAACTAGCTCTTATCAGAATTCTATATATATGAATATTACAATGAGGAACAACCGACCCCCTTTTTGATTTGTTTCCCTCTTTATTGTTCAAAGAGGAAGTCGTTCTGTTATTACGTAGATACGTACTTTCTACCGAATACCGAAGGCAACATCGATATAGTGGTTGTCCAACAAAGTACTACAAATAATAAGATCTTGCGTTGGGCGATTCACATATTGCGCACTTACTGTTTGTTTTATACTCCTAGAAATCTTATTTATGTTTTATCGACTTACTTCATATCATGGTTCAAGCGTTAGAAATCGGTGGGGTCTACTACTACTTCCAAATCCGAAGAAAATTTCCCAGAGACCCCTTGGATCATCTGTCAACGGATCAATCAATTACTCCTTCGGAATGCTAAAACAAAGAATTACTTAGTTTCTGTTAGAATATTCATTCTAATACTAATATTTAGAATATTTTTCTAATATGCCCATACTATTCGTCTTCCATTGATTCGATTGTTTCGGCGGAGCCCGGGATCCATATTGGAAATAATCAGAAACCTAGTTAAAGTAATTAGAACCGTAAGGCGTAAGAGTCAAAGTTGACATTCGAGTATCTCACATTGATCGGAATCACTACAAATCAAATGGATGTAGCGAAGAACTAGAATCGGGGTGCTATTAAGATGTCCATATAACATATGTACATGTACATATGTTATATGGACATATATGAAGATACATATTGCGGATTGATCTATATTAAGCCTATATCTTTATACAATACGATCCAATACTCTACAATACAATAATAGATAGTGCGGTAGAAAGGTTCCTATATTTCTTTCTACCATACTATCAGATTTCATATACTGCTGATTCTAGTCCGCTTATTTCATTTAATACGTGGAAGTTGAATCCCTTTCATTTCTTCAATCATTGATTAAGAAAAGAACTAAGAAGTCAAGCTTGATTCAAATTAATCATTTTGACTGACTGTTTTTACGTAAATAATAAGTAAAAAAGCAGTAGGAACTAGAATAAACAGCGCAGTAGCAATAAATGCGAGAATATTTACTTCCATAATCTCATCGTGTTTTTTTTTACTTCACAATAACTCGGGATCTAATCCCATAAAGATGATAAATCTTTCTCCTATAAATTCAATGGGATGAATTCCATCCTGATGATATTGAATCGGATCAATATCATGAATAACAATATCGGAGCTATCAAATGGATTCATCGTCGAGAATTGAATAGTATAACATAGGAAGATCTTTTATCCATACGAAATCAAAAATGGAATTCCTGATCCAATCAAGAATCCCGTTGAATTGATCATTCTTTTTCAGTCTTTCTTTTCTATAACCTACCGTCTTCCTTATAAATCATCAGATGAGATATCATCTTACCCGTCTTCCACTTCCAGTGGCGACAAACCCCATATAACATATAGTAGAAGTGAAATGGAAAAAAGAAGGAGTTAAGTTCTAAACTAAGTTTTTTTATCATCTCATTTTCGTGGAAGACAAAGAGGTGTGATAAAGATGGGTCCCGGTATAGGTATAAAAGATCTAATATTTTTTATTTTGATTTTATTTCGACAAATTCACTATTTTGGAGTTTGTTCTTTCTTCGATAGGACCCTTCAAATAGAAATCAAAAAAAAGCTTATGCATTCCCTCACTAAGAGGAGTGGATCCTTGTTTGATCTTTCTTTATATTAATATCCTCTTTCCTTGGATTGGGACTGGGACACATATATCAAAAATTGAGTGTGCAATTTGAATGAGATAGATTTTTTCCAATGAGGAATTGAGGTTATACAAAATCGGAGCTAGAAAGGCGAAAGGAAGGTCGTTTTTAATCTGAAAAAGATTCTGTCGGGGTAGCTATGTTAAGGTTAAGTTCATTTTGTATCGTACACTAAACGAATTCCAATTTGTGTATGTACTCCGGGAAAACATATGGGTATTCTATTCCAGTTCATAGATCAGGAGCAATCGAAAAAGCCAGACCAGCACGGTATCTCTTGGAATACTCAATATGGTGCTAGCAACAATTGTACCAATCTACATATGTCTCTCCCCCATCAATCGGTACTAGTTGAAGTAATTGAAATTCCCGTATTTGTTCGATGATAAATGCGAAACGAAAAAAAAAATAAAGAAAAAATCAATAAGGATCCCCCACTGGGAATTATATTCTGCTCCTTGCCCCCTCCCTCTTTACAGAAAATAGAGAAATGAATTGATGGATTCCTCGGATCCTAGATCGGGACTGACGGGGCTCGAACCCGCAGCTTCCGCCTTGACAGGGCGGTGCTCTGACCGATTGAACTACAATCCCAGGGAAAAAAAGAAGGTGTACAGCATACATATTCTTATGATTTCATTCAAATCATTTCTATTTAGAATCGTCGTGTTGTAACAGAGACACGAGTGATATATCAATATCCACATGGATATGGACTTTAGTGAGAACGACACGGATAACTAGTAATCCTATTGTAAAATCGATTGATAATAAATCTTTCAATGAAAAGAGATTCTTTTTTTCTTTATTCCTCCGTATCGGGCGTTTATAGAGGACAAATTAGTTAGATTATCTGATAATGGATCGGCGAATTATTGGGCCGAGCTGGATTTGAACCAGCGTAGACATATTGCCAACGAATTTACAGTCCGTCCCCATTAACCACTCGGGCATCGACCCCGGAAGAATCAATTCTAGACTTATTGATAATCCATGATCAACTTCCTTTCGTAGTACCCTACCCCCAGGGGAAGTCGAATCCCCGCTGCCTCCTTGAAAGAGAGATGTCCTAACCACTAGACGATGGGGGCATACCTGCCCGATCGCCATCATACTATG